TTTCAGGAACAAGCAAATCAAAATGATCCTTATCAACATCTTTTTGTTTTCCGTATCTTTGATTAGTTTGTTGCTTACTCTTATGAACTAATGAAATACCTATGGCTTGATACATAAGAAATTCTTCCAGATCTTTTATAGACGAAGTTAATAGGGGTTGGAACTTCATCAAACCAAATTCCGCCCAGTTAAACAGAGTAGACTCCTTCGAATAATGACTGACAATTCTGTCTACCGGCAGATCTCCCATTTTCAAATAGGCTAAAAGCCTTCGTTTACTTTGTAAACGCCCTTTTGTGTTACCCACCATCTGCATTAAGCTCAGCCGCTCGAGCATATCCTCCTCAACTAGCCGCTCGGTGTGGATGCTAAAACCCAAATACTTCTCTTGAAGGTCAACGAAATCTACTAGCCTCGGCGAGTCACTCCGGTATTGTGTTTTTTTTTTACGGAACCCTTTTTCATAATCTTCTCTAATAACTTCTTGGATGTCTTCGATGTCGATGTCTTCGATGTCGATGTCTTCGATGTTTTGACTAACATTTTCTTTTCCTTTAGTTTCTTTTCCTTTAGTTTCTTTTCCTTTAGTTGCTTTTCCTTTAGTTGCTTTTCCTTTAGTTTCTTTTCCTTTAGTTGCTTTTCCTTTAGTTGCTTTTCCTTTAGTTTCTTTTCCTTTAGTTGCTTTTCCTTTAGTTTCTTTTCCTTTAGTTGCTTTTCCTTTAGTTTCTTTTCCTTTAGTTTCTTTTCCTTGACTAACATTTTCTTTTCTTTGACTAACATTTTCTTTTCCTTGACTAACTTCTTCTTTTCCTTGACTAACTTCTTCTTTTCCTTGACTAACTTCTTCTTTTCCTTGACTAACTTCTTCTTTTCCTTGACTAACTTCTTCTTCTTCTTCTTCTTCTTCTTCTTCTTCTTCTTCTTTTCCTTTGAAATTTAAAAGAAGTAACTTCATAGGTCTAAGCCACGGGTTCGTTTGATATGTCCTCTTACGTAGCATAAATTCTGGGAAGAACCAATCTTCCTGATTCGAATCTTCCTCATTCGAATTCGCTCTGGGTGCCTTTAAGATTTCTTCATTCATTCCCATCCAATTAAAAAAGCTTTTTTTGTCTTCTTTGAGTTCTGGATCTTCTTTGAGTTCTGGATCTTCTTTGAGTTCTGGATCCTTTTCGATTTCTGGATCCAAGAGCATTTTTGGAACGATATCATAAATAAGACCTCTATTCTCATTCTCAATTATTTCAGAATTCTCATTCTCAATTATTTCAGAATTCTCATTCTCAATTATTTCAGAATTCTCATTCTCAATTATTTCAGAATTCTTAGTCTCAATTATTTCAGAATTCTTAGTCTCAATTATTTCAGAATTCTTAGTCTCAATTATTTGAGAATTCTTAGTCTCAATCTTAGTATTTGTATTATGGTTAGGGTCGATCTTTTTCCCGGCCTCCAAATTGACTGGATATTTTTCTAAAAACTTCCAATCAAAGTCCATATATTTTCTTTCAGGTTTTTTCTTTCGCATTTTTTTCAGAGACATATAAACCTTGTCTAGATAATTGTCTAGAGAATTCTTGTCTAGATAAACCTTGTCTAGATAATCCTTGTAATAATCCTCGTAATAATTCGTTTCTAGATAAAGCTGGTCTAGAGAATCCTTGAAATAAACCTTGTCTAGAAAACTCTTGTCTAGATAATCCTGATAATCCTTGTGATAATCCTTGTCTACATAAGTATTGTCTAGATAATTGTGTAGATAAGTACTGTCTCGATAAACCTTGTCTAGAAACTTCTTGTCTAGTATCCAATCCTTGAAATAAGTCTTGAAAACAATCTCCTCTGGTATATCAAATAAGTCGACCTCTTGGCTCTTATTTACTTGTAATGGCAATTTAGAAATAGAGGAGTCCTTCTTAGTTTCAGAAGAAATGTATTTATATGCTAAAAGATCATATTTATAGTTTTTCTTAAACTTAGTTTTTTGATTTCTTACTAATGAATATACTTCAGAATCATCTTGTTTTTTGGAATGAAGTAATGGGTCTTTTTCATATGAATCTCCTTTATTTAAATCGTTATTTTGAGGCGTATGGCGTCGGTTGACTTTATTTCGCCAGGCTTGTGCGCCTACTCGCTCCCAATGAACCTTAGATAAATTGTATTGAGACTGACCTCTTAACCAGTTTTTCCATGGATTCGTTCCAAAATTTCGAAGTTTCTTATGCTTTAATTCGGAATGGAATATTCCCTGTCTTTCAAAAGAATCCTTTATTGCAGTCTTAAGAAAAAAAGACGTTCCGCGATATTGAAGAACAGATCTTAACTTATCACTAACTAGGGTTTGTGATAATTTGTAAAATACATATGCTTGTGACAGGGAAGATAAATTTGGCAAGGAAGCAAATTTCGGAACAATCTGTGACTTCCGCTTAGTTATATTTTTTATAGTCGAACTAAAGGTAATTCTTTTTTGATTTGTTTCAGTATTGGAAATGTCTTTCTCAAAAAATTTTTTTGTTAAATTGATTCTAGGAATCTTAATGATACATAGAAAGATATCTAGGTATATTTTGTATATTTTTTCAATGAAAATTTTTTGAAAATAATTCCATTTACTTATTAATCGAACATTTCTTCTTTTTACAATTTTCCAAATATTTTTTGCTGATTCTACATTATTATTTTGCTTTTTGTTGTTAGGACTATTATTTAGTCCTGGAGTTAATTTTTTTTTTTCTTTTGTAATTCTTTCTATTTGATTTTTGATTGTGCTTGTTCTATTAATCAGATTTTGTATTTTTTCTTCTGAATTTGTAGAAGCTGTAGATCGAATTTGACTAAATGATTCATTAATTATCTCATTGCTGATTATAGAATCTTTTTCTTTTTGAGTTTCACTCGATTCATCTACTCCTATCCCTTTCAATCTTGTATTTTTTTTGATTATTTTCAAAATTGTGCTTTTTAGAACTAGAACCCTTTCTTTAAGCCGTTTTATGCTTTCTTTAAGCCGTTTTATGCTTTCTTTTGCGTTTCCTAGAACTCTAACAAAATTTTGCTTTATTTTTGGGTTGAAAACGCTTCTTATAAGTCGAAAGGCGCTCCCTTCCAATTTTTCTGCTGCGAATCTTTGACTTTTTTTGCCTAGTTCTTTAAAAATGGGCCCCCAAAAAATGGAAAAGGAACGGTTGGGTCGGGTACCACCCCAAGGATAGTCAGCTAGTCCCCAGACAGACCTTATAAAAGCATAATCGTTGGTTATCCTTTGTCTATCATCCGCTGTGTGCCAAGGTTTCAACTCTAAAGGCCATAAAACTTTGACCTGAAGACCGTAGTCCCACCACTCCTCCGGAAAGTTCCTGATGGATATGACGCCTATAGCAAAACCGTCATCGTTGCATAAAAGATGAGTCTCGTTTTCCCAGTCCTTTCTATCCTCAGCCCACTCGGGCTGCTGCAAAAATAAGATACGACCAATATTTTTAGCTATTATCGCTAAAGGCAATGCAATATATCTTCTCAAATAGGAGTTAAAAATTAATACGATACCTCTTACTCCTAGCCCATAATAAAGCTCATTCCATGCATCTATTCCATCCATCCGGAACAGCTCTTCTTCGGGGTCTAGTTCGATTTTATCTTTTTTGATTCTTTTCAATTTTTTCCGTTCTTTCAATGCTTTGCTTTTTTTTTCGTCTATCTTCCTTTTTGTCTTCCTTTTTGTCTTCCTTTTTGTCTTCCTTTTTGTTTTTGTCTGTTCTTTCTTAGGTCCCTTAAGAGTGAAAAAGTCCGCTTTTTTGATTCCAAACCTATGCATCAAATTTTGCATTTTCAAAACAAGGGGTTTCACTACCCTAAAAGAACTAGACAGTGTACTTTTTAAGAAGCCCCAAAAAAGAGGGGAATGCGGAAACATTTCAATCTGTCTTACAACAACTCCGTTTTTACGCCTTAGGACGCTCGCAACACCTTTGATGTCATCCTGATGCCAAAATTGGTCGCGCACCGCTCTCAAGGAGGTCCTCCACACGTCCTTATTCTCGGTTTTCCACTCGATATTGGTGGTGAGGCTGCCAACGTGAACATGAGCAAGGCTTTTCTCAAAGTCAATACTATAAGGGTCTCCCCCACTCTTGATCAAATCCTTCATAACCTTCTCATTAATCTCTTTAGCAATCTCCGGATCAATGTTATTACTATCTTTAGAAAGATTTTTGATAAGTAAATTTTGAGTATCCTGATTCAAAATAATTTCATATTTGTATTGTGCTGATATAATATCAAAGCACTCATCATCTCCCCGCTGGGTCACAAAGGGTTCGCCCAGGTCGTATACGACCTCGCGGAGTAATACGTATGACCAGCGAGGGACGCGTTGACGGATGTGCGCTCGTCCCGCACTTTCTCCCACTTTATAAGTCCTTAGTTGCTGTAGCTTTTTTAGTTTTCGCTGGTTCCAATCAATGCTTCCCCCCCCTTTTTCCCAAGGCTTAGAAAAAAATTTTGCCAAAGGATTATAATATAATTTTCCTTCTGCTCTTAGTTTTAGTGTTTTACTTTTGAGTATCGCGAAGATTCTCTCTTCATATTTTGGGGACTCGAAAATGAAACCTGGCAAAAGGGTCTCATGAATTTGATTTAGAGCAAGGATTTGCTTAAGTTGAGATTCTGTAGGTTCATCGTCGATTCTTTCACGAGATTCTGTAGGTTCAGCGTCGATTCTTTCACGAGATTCTGTAGTTCCATCGTCGATTCTTTCACGAGATTCTGTAGTTCCATCGTCGATTCTTTCACGAGATTCTGTAGGTTCAGCGTCGATTCTTTCACGAGATTCTGTAGGTTCAGCGTCGATTCTTTCACGAGATTCTGTAGGTTCAGCGTCGATTCTTTCACGAGATTTTGTAGTTCCATCGTCGATTCTTTCACGAGATTTTGTAATTCCATTTTTTTTTCTTCGACGAGATTGCATTGCGTTCTGGACTTTTTCACGAGATTGCATTTCATTCTTTTTTCTTCCACGAGATTGCATTTCATTCTTTTTTCTTCGACGAGATTGCATTGCATTCTGGACTTTTTCACGAGATTGCATTTCATTCTTTTTTCTTCCACGAGATTGCATTTCATTCTTTTTTCTTCCACGAGATTTACGAGATTGAATTACATTGTAGACTTTTTCACGAAATTCACCCAATTGAAGAAGTGCCCTTTCGTCGCGTAGACGTGCTTCTTCGCGTAGACGTGCTTCTTCGCGTAGACGTGCTTCTTCGCGTAGACGTGCCTTTTCTTCCCTTTTCTCCTGTTCTTTGCTTTTCGGTGCCTTTTCTTCGCTTTTCTCCTTTTCTTCGCTTTTCTCCTTTTCTTCGCTTTTCTCCTTTTCTTCGCTTTTCTCCTTTTCTTCGCTTTTCTCCTTTTCTTCGCTTTTCTCCTTTTCTTCGCTTTTCTCCTTTTCTTCGCTTTTCTCCTTTTCTTCGCTTTTCTCCTTTTCTTCGCTTTTTTCCTTTTCTTCGCTTTTCTCCTTTTCTTCGGGATCCTCGATTACTTTGCTAAATTTTTTGATTCTTCCACGAGAGGGCCCATTCAACAAAGGATCATACCTTTTTGGTAGGCAGAGGCAGGTTTCGTTCATTTTCTCAATACAAACCCGAGTCCTTTTGTCGAGTATATCTAGAAAAAGAAATCCCGTGTCTAGAGCCTCAATTCTCTTTATAAACTCGTTATTTAAGTTGTTTTGTCTTTGTTTGTTCTTATCAAGCCAATCTTTGTCTAGTTTATCAAAGGAGAGTCTTTCTACTGTGGACGAAGATATCATCCCTTTCGTCAGTTCCTTAAAACTAGAAAAACTAGGAGGATCTGTAAAAGATATTCTTTTTTTTCCATCACTTCGGCATGTATCAAAAAAATATTGTGAAGCTTCCTTTCTTACAGCCCCAAAAAAGTGTTGATTGCTTATGTATCGTACTGGACGAGTCCATTGAAACTGAAAAAAATCGGACGCTAAAATGCTTTCCACCACTATGGGGTCTTTTTGATCTTTTTCTTCATCCAGATCCGTTCCCCAACGCTGGGGAGGAATTTCTTCTTTGAATAGCACTTTTTTTCGTGCAATCTCCTCTTTCTTTTCCTCTTCCTTTTCCTCTTCCTTTTCCTCGTCCTCGTCCTCCCAGTAAGTGTCAGCTTCTCGGCCTTGTCTGGCTAACCAATTTGGTTGCAGTTGTGGGGCTTGGACGCTTGTCAGTGGATGTGGAAAAATGAATAAAGGTATTCTGCCTAAATAGTAGGCACAGGTAACAAATAAGAAAATATTCACGAACCGACCCGTGTTTCTCCTCAAGTTTATTAACAGCAAGTACTGAATTTCTGACACAACCCACTGAAAGGTTCGCATAAGGAATTCAAATTCTTCCCCAAGGGACCTAACAAGGTACTGATAAATCTTCTTTTTGTATTTATTCAATTCTGACTTAATGTACTTATTCAATTCTGCCACACGGTACTGAAAGTGTGAAAAACGGACCTGAAATTTTGCCCCAAGGTACTTATAAATGTACTTATCCAATGCTGACACAAGTTCCTTCTTAGATCTACTCAAAAGATAGATCCGTATCCAGTCGAATAATCTTTTCGTCAATAAAAGGAAACAAATGTGACCAATTAACCAACCAACAAAACTACTTGTTACAAATAACATCTTGTTGTTGCATCGAAACATATAAACGTTGACTAATCTGGCTAACGTTGAATTTGGTAAAAGGATCTGGTTGGCTAATTGAAAAATGAAAGTATTCAGGAAAATGAGGAAATTGCTTCTGGTACTGGTAGTGATAGTATAGTCCCAATTGTCGGCTGCGAAATAAAGCAAAAGATACGGTAGAAATAGTACAGTTAGTATATGCGGTGTCCACAATAGTCGATGCAGAGGCCTATTATAGATCGACATGAACCTCACGAGCTGGCCCATAATCAAACCAGTTATTGCTGCTGCCTTCTGCTCGGGTTCTTCAACGAAAAGGAAGAGATAAGCGGGCCTTATGGAGAATGTAGTTAGAAATCCATAATAGAGTCCGATCCCAACGACCGAATTGGTTATCTTCATACACAAGTTTACGAACGATTGAAATAGCATGATCATCACCTCCTTGGTTTGATTTTTTTTTTTTCTATTGTCTATTGCAATAGACAATAAAATTTGTATCTATTTTTGTTTATATATTGAATTATATCTATGTGATTTTTGTTTATATATTGAATTATATCTATGTGATTATTTTTCGTTTTTATACAAATTTTTTCTTTATATAAATTATTTAAACGACCGAATTGATTATCTTGAGGCATAAAGGTACTAAAGATTACAAAATCATGATAACCCTCCAGTTTTTCTTTTTTGTTTTCTATTGCTATAGAATTTGTATAGTTCTTATTTCGTTCTTAGGATGATGATTTTGAAACTTTCCATATATAGAAAAGAAATAGAAAAAGATAGACTAGAAAGGACAT